ACACCGAAAAATGCCATTGCCAAAAAGTGACAAGGTAAAATTTCCATTTCTTCATGAAAATCAATGTCCCTTTTGAAGCCAGAATGGATCTTTTTTGATACCTAATATAATGCATGAAAGGTTCCTTGACCAACCGCAGGTTTGCCCCCAAATCCTTAATCTTAACAAAGACGTTCACAAGACGTTCTATTTTTATATAGAAATAGATTCGTTCAAGAAAAACTCCAGAAGATGTTGATCGTAAATGAAAAGATTGGTTACGTAGAAAGACGAAAATGGATTCATATTCACATACGTGAGAATTATATAAGAATAAGAATAATCTTTTATTTTTTTTTGAAGAAGGGGAACTGGCTTTCTTTGGAATAAGAAGACTATTCCAATTACAATATTCATTGAGAAAGACTCGTAATAAATGCAAGGAGGAAGCATCTTTTACGCAATAGCGAAGGATTTGAACCAAGATTTCCACATGAACAGGGCGAGGTATTACCATATCTAACACAAAATTAAAATGTGAAAAAGTGTCCTCGAAAAAGGGAAATATTGAATGAATTGATCGTAAATTCTGAGATTTTCCTATCTTGTTCGTTTCCCCTTCTAGACAAGATAGGAATTGTAAAGAAAATGGAATTTCGACAATAAAAGCAAACCCCTCTGATATGATTTGAGAATACAAATTCTTGTTGCGCACCCAAAATGGATTTTGGTTAGAATCATTAGGAGAAATCAGAAAATGATTCTGTTGATACAGTCGAGTAATTAACCGTTTCACAATCAGTAAACTGGATTTATTGTCATAACCCGGATTTTCCGACAAAATCCATTTACTCAAAGCACGATTATGAGCAAATGCATAAATATACTCCTGAAAGATAAGTGGATATAGGAAGTCATGTTGTTGAGATCTCTCCAGCTGTAAATATCTTTGGATTTCCTCCATTTGAAATTCGATTTGAATTAAAGGTAGAAGATTGGGGGGGTTATCAAATGATACATAGTGCGATACAGTCAAAACAAGGTATTCTGTAAAAATCGATACCTCGGGGACAGATAAACTTATCAACAGATTCTCTACCCTCTCCTTTTTCCATCCATTTCATTTAATTCGTCTATGTTTATGTTATAGAATAACAAGATGGTTAGAAATCTTTTATTTTTTAAACCGAATCGCTCTTTTGATTTCGGAAAAAACTTTCTTTATCAATATACTGCTTCTTTTACACACGCATCTTCAGTCCATAATGGAGAATGCCAATAGTTAGGATTCATTAAAAAAAAATAGAATCCACTCGTGGAGTGATAAGTGCTTCCCGTATCAGGCACCAATTTATTTTTAACGTCTAGTTAGATCGGGAAATTATTCAAATTAAGAACAGAAGCCGGTTGCTTTTTCTTTCTGATAATTAATTGAAGCCACAGGGCTCCTATCCATTTATTCATTCGACCCAACTTTCTTTTGTTCCGTTCCAAGAATTCGAAAAAGGTTTTATACCAATCCGATAAGAATGAAATATCCTCAGAACTCTCCATTGATACGACATGCTATTTTTTCCATTTATTCCCTTTCAGGATCAGTCGCGGTCTTCCAAAGTTTACCAAGGTTACGGACGAATTCGTCACTTCATCCAAATGTGTAAAAGATTCTAGCCGCACTTAAAAGCCGAGTACTCTACCGTTGAGTTAGCAACCCGAAAAAAACAAACATAGATTAAACAAAACCTCAACAAAGGGTGTATAGATACAATCAAATTCAATTAAATTGATTTTAAACAAAGAGAAAAAAATATATTATACAAACTAATCAAACCCTTGAGTTAACAAATCCAACAAAAAAACAGATTTGATAATGGATTCAAAACATAAAAATGAAGTGATTCGATGAAAATACAATTAGATGAAAATACAAGAAATTGTCAGATAAAATAAAAGAAAAAAAAAAAGATACAGCATTGTGAAAATGGATAGAGCATCTCTTATGTTATCTAGCTTTCTTTCAATCAAAAAAACCTCTTGTATCAAAGAAAACATCATTTGAATAAGATAAAGTAACAAAACTATGGGACAAAAATAAATAGACCCGGATCGCTTATCACGATGAATTATATTTGTTCAATACACTGTTGTCAATATAAATGTTGAGAAAAGAATACATTGGAAAAGAGAAATTGCATGAAATAAAATCTTTTTTGAAATCCTTTGAATTTCAATTTAACAATGAAATACAATAATATTCAAAATTGTCTTGGATTGACACTACATATCTAATCTACATAGATAGAATAAAGTATAAATCGAAGAATAAAAAAGGAAGAATTCAAAAAAAAAAAATATCGGATTTTTTAGTCCCTAATGCTAATGTATTTCATCAATCTAAGTGGAATAAGCAAAGTAGATTCCTTGTTCTTGCTTAGTCGAGTTCCAATGAAAACCACACAATTAAATAAAGGAAATGCGGAAATTTGATATTTATAAGATCAATCAATTTGGTCATTCTAGACCATCTAGACCATAAGATTCGACAGAAACTATGATAAATAAATATGAATACGGAAGAAAAAAAGAAAAAGGGGGGCAAGTAGAAAAAAGTTAGACAAAGTTATATACAAGTCGCTACCCCCCCTGGTATTTCTTTAATTGAATTTCATTTGATTAGGCGGAAGTTCCTTAAAAACTGCGGCTTTCTTTAAAAGATTCTGAACAGTTCCCGTGGGTTGAGCACCCCTTTCAAGGAAATAGAGAATAAGAGGAACATTTAAAAAAGTTTGATTCTTCATTGGATCATAAAAGCCCACCCTTCTAAGATCTTTTCCTTCTCTTCGGGATCGAACATCAATTGCAACGATTCGATAGATGGCTCATTGGGATAGATGTAGATGAACAATACCCCCCCTAGAACCGTATAGGAAGTTTTCTCCTCGTACAGCTCGCGAAAAAATGATTTGATTCGAAGTTTTGTCTATATATGCAATTCTAATAAATTAAATGACAAATGCGCCCATAAAATAAATTAGACTATGATTTCAGTCTTTTTTTCTTCCTGAAAATGAAAAATAAACCATTCGTACTCATAACTCAAGTTGGATAACTCTCAAATAGTTCAAAGGAAAAATCTTTAGTCAATTTCATTTATTGAGTCGTCTTTACTCCCTTTTGTTTGTCTCGTTTAAACCATTTCAAATTCTATTTGGATTCTTTAGTGCGATCCAGTTATTGAGACGATTGAGACAATTAAAAGGGTGTTTCCTTGTTCTTAGATCCTTTCCTTATTTTTAATCATTGGGTTTAGACATTACTTCGGTGTTTCTTAATTCTTTCAAAATAAAATGGCAGCAACATACCCCCTTTTGATTTCTTTCGATCAAAAAATCCTATGGACAGTCGATTCCCGCGTGATACACTTTGAATCGAAAATTTTGAATCAATTTCAACAAGTTTTGCTTTTGAATTGGAAACTTGCTCGAATTAGATCCTTTCGATTCCTATATATGTTCGATATATTTACGAAGTTGTTCCTCCAATTGATTGGCATTAACCCTAGATCCTTGCCTCCGAGAAATAAATTAATACTTTCTATTCGAGCTCCAGCGTGCACTATTTACAACCGAACAAAAAACGAAGGGTTCGGGTGTAACAGAACAAACAATGTCGAGCCAAGAGCACCCTTATTCCTAGACAAATCAAAAATGGTGGATGTAAAAATCCACAACGGATCGTGTCCTTCAAGTCGCACGTTGCTTTCTACCACATCGCTTCAAACGAAGTTTTACCATAACATTCCTCTAATTTGGAACCGGTATGAAATTGATTCAATTATGGAATCATGAATAGTCACTGGTTCAGCTGTCCATAGACATCGTAATCTAGACTTTTCTTCTATATATGAATATATGATATGTGGAACTATTTTTCTGAAAAAGTCTTAGCAAGACAGCATTTTTAACATACATAAATAATATATAGATCCGAGAAAAAAATAGAAATAGAGAAACGAATAACTTTTTGAATCTGCATCTTCAAGTGACTCAATAGGATAGATTAAACGATTTCTTACTTTTTCAAAGCTTCCGCGTACAAGGAATCTTTCTAATTGAAATTGAAAAGGTTTCCTATTTCTACATCATTATTATTATTAAATGGAATTTGAAGAAAATTGGACAATAAGCATCACCTTTTATCTTCATAGGAGGATCGGTCTTTCTTTTTGAATTGACTCATCACTGATTGAATTTCAAATATAAATTTGAAAGGAGAGGTTCTTCGTATCTATCAGATAGACTGAACAATTGTCACTGTTATAGATATTCTAGATTATCGAATATCTATAATTTAAGTTTAAATAATTTAAGGATTACAAATCTTTTTCACAAAGAACCCAAAATTTTCTTGTCATTGAAATAGAATGATACGTAACATTTATATGATTATATTATATGATTGATATGTATTTGGTTTAAGTGGGGTTGAGGAATATTGACTCTTGTGAGAAAGTGAATACAAAGGGATAGGATAAATCACCCCTGCCTCAAGCCTTAAATAGATAATAGATTTCCCATTTTTCATTCGAGTCAAACACGAAATACCTAAATCAAATTAGATTCAAAGAAAAAACATCAGCTCCAAAACATATTTCTATATAATATGGAACTTGATCATTTATTAATGAAATTCGAACAGACACAGATATTAAAATTAATATGGATTAACTCCTACCCACTCCCCTATTTCTTTCTATAGGAATAATGGAGCATAAAAAATGGACTGCGCTGGGACGGAAGGATTCGAACCTCCGAATAGCGGGACCAAAACCCGTTGCCTTACCACTTGGCCACGCCCCATTTCAATTTCTAATCGACACTAAGAAACAATAATATTGGTATTGCTTGTTTGTCAACTCGAGTCCAAATATCTATAGATCCATAGAATCGATTGGTACTAGGATTTTGATACATATAGATATAGAATTCAACTGAATTTATTGATCATTACATAGAATTTAATTAAGATATTGTATGAAAGTATGATTTCTTCTATCCTCCTTTGAGAATTGGAGGATTTTTGGTTGGGTGGATTCAAAGAAAAAGAAGGGTTTTTGTCTACCTTACTTACTTTCTTTTTCCTTATATCAAAAACGCAATCAAAATGCAATTATCTCCAATAACAAAATGTCTGTTATGCTTAATATCGTTAGTTTGATCTGTATTTGTATTAATTCTCCCTTTTATTCGAGTAGTTTTTTCTTCGGCAAATTGCCCGAAGCCTATGCTTTTTTGAATCCAATCGTGGATGTTATGCCAGTCATACCTTTGTTTTTTTTTCTCTTAGCTTTTGTTTGGCAAGCTGCTGTAAGTTTTCGATGAGATCCTGAATAATAATATCCTAGAAAATGTATGATTTCCTCGATAAAAAAATTCTAACAATTGAAAAAATAAGATAAGTTTTAGAGTATGAACCCTCGATTCACACGCTGAAATTCGTGTATAGTCGACAAAACCCAGGCTTACCCTCATTTTTGACCCCCTTTCCAGTGAAAGACCCTAACCCTATTAGGGTCTCCCACAATATAATATCTAATTTGGATATAAACCAAAATTTGGGTTAATGAAAAACAAATGAATTTGTGACAATGCATTTCTAGAAAAACCTCATTTCTTTAGGATATGTGGTAGAAAAATAGAAGATCTATTCTCTTTTTTTTTTCAAAAAAACCATCTTGGAGATTGTGTAATGCTTACTCTGAAACTCTTCGTTTATACCGTAGTGATATTTTTTGTGTCTCTCTTTATCTTTGGATTCCTATCTAATGATCCAGGGCGAAATCCTGGACGTGAAGAATAAAATACAGGGGGTTTTCCTTGGTTTTAGTTAATTTGCAAATTTTCTTAGGATTTTATCTATTCTACACGTTTCACTAAGATTTTTAAAATTTGAAAAAAAAAACCAAATAAATTCCTCAACGGAAACGGAAAGAGAGGGATTCGAACCCTCGGTACGAATAACTCGTACAACGGATTAGCAATCCGACGCTTTAGTCCACTCAGCCATCTCTCCAAATTGAAAAAGATAATTACTACATTACACATAATGTAAAGAATCTTTCTTCTTTCTCTATTCTATTATATATATAGAGATCCATAAATCGGGAATTTCCTTTATCTAAAAGATGGGCTCGACCGCCCGAACAATCGAACTAAAAAAAATAAGCAAGACCCATTTGTGTTGATTTTGTTCGAAAGGCCCTTCTTATTCTCATGGCCCGGCCCGGTCAGTACCTAGCCGGGCTCTTTTTTTTGTTCCAACGAATTATAATGATTTATCTGATATCTGATTTGAAAACAAAAAGACTTTTGTTATTATATTATTATATGCAATTGGATATTTTATATTCAAGCAACAAAAAAAAAGAACAAAGACTATTTACATTCTTTTTCTTGTTATATTTTACCGAACTCAAAAAGAAACTATCTATTCTTCCACAATTTTCATTTTGATCTCCCCGCAAAAAAGTGCAACGTTCTCATTTTGATGATTCTTTGATGATCCTATCTTGCTCATGCTCAACGATCTTGTTCGACAAAAGATCCATTTGTATACAATAATCATATTGTAGCGGGTATAGTTTAGTGGTAAAAGTGTGATTCGTTCTATTAACCCTTAATAGTTAAAGGGTCTTTCGGTTTTATTCATATTCCGACCAAAAACTTTATTTCTTAAAAAGATTTAATCCTTTACCTCTCAATGAGAAATTCGAGAAAAAAATACGAATTCTCGTGATTTGTATCCATGCGTCACTTATAAATTGAAAAGTTGGATTATGAAATTGCGAAACATAATTTTGGAATTGGACCAAAAATTCCAATTGAATAAGTATGAGTAAAGGATCCATGGCAGAAGATAGAAAGTCCATTTCGAATCGTAACTAAATCTTCCATTTTTTTTCTAAAGAAATAAATTGGAGCAAAATAGCTATTCAACGACGACTTTGGTTTACTAGAGACATCGGCATATTGTTTTAGCTCGGTGGAAACAAAATCCTTTTCCTTAGGATCCTCTCAAATAGAAATAGAGAACGAAGTAACTAGAAAGATTGTTAGAATCACCTTCTTCTAGAAGGATCATCTAGAAAGCGATTCATTTTGTTTGTTTGTATTCAAACAAAAAGCTGACGTAGGTGTTATGGGTATCATTTTGTTCATTTTGTTCACATCTTAGATCTATGAATTTACTCATATTCCATAAAGGAGCCGAATGAAACCAAAGTTTCATGTTCGGTTTTGAATTAGAGACGTTCAAAGCAATGAATTGAACGTCGACTATAACCCCTAGCCTTCCAAGCTAACGATGCGGGTTCGATTCCCGCTACCCGCTTATTTCCTTTTTTCGAAATATTCTATTCGAATTCTATTCTAGAATATAGAAAATCTATTTTAATTACGATTAGTGAATCATTGAATATACAATTCCAAAAAAGATCTCACATATAATCCTATTTTTTTTGTT